AACAGGAATAAATATTCGAATTCATATACATAAGAATTATATAGGAACAAAAAGAATCTTTTTTTTTTTTTTATTTTTGAAAAGTAGTAAATGAATTTCTTTGAAGTAATGAGACTATTCAAATTATGATATTCGTGTAAAAGAAATCGCAATAAATGCAAAGAAGGAACATCCTTGATCCAGCATTGAAGTATTTGAACCAAGATTTCCAGATGTATGGGATGAGGTATTAGTATCTCTGACACATAATTCAAATGTAAAAATTTGTCCTCTAAAAAGGGAAATATTGAATGAATAGATCGTAAATTCTGATATTTTGGTATTTTTTTTTCTTCAGGAGAAGATACTAATTGCGACGAGAATGGAATTTCCAGAATGACTCCAAAACCTTCTGATACCATTTGAGAAGAAAAATGAGAAGAAAAAAAATTCTTGTGCCCAAAAAATTCTTTTTTGTTAGAATCATTAAATGAATAAATCAATAAATTCTGTTGATACATTCGAGTAATTAAACGTTTCACAAGTACGAAACTAGATTTATTGTCATAACCAATAATTTCCACGGGTTCGTAAAAAATAAAACTATTTAAGTTATGATCATGAGCAAGTGAGTAAATATACTCCTGAAAGAGTAGCGGATATAAGAAGTTTTGTTGCCAAAATCTATCTTTTTTTAATTTTAATTTCTTTAAATTTCTGCCATTTACATACATTTCTACTGATGAAACCAAAAAAGGGAGTCACTTCTTGTGTTATTGTTATGAAATGATACATAGTGCAATATGGTCAGAACGGCGTACGTATATATTATACGTAGTATATTCTTTTTTAGTTATCTTTATACTATACTTTATACTTTTATAGTTTTTTAGTATTATTAGTATTCATTTAATATTTATCTTTTATTTAATATTTTAATATTAATAATTATATTTAATATATTTAAAATTTAAAAATATAGAAAATATAGATAGATATGTTATATTGTTTATATTGATATTGATTATTATGTAAATAACGTATTTTTTTAAAAATAAAAAGTAAGAACAAATAAAGAATATATACTATATACCCCGGAGACATAGAGCCCAATCAACAGATCTTTTTTCTTTCCCTTTTTATCCAATCGGGTTTCCTTGTTAATATAACTAGAATAACAATAAAAGAAATATAAAATAACAAGAAAAAAATAAGGAAAAGGGGTAAAATCTTTTATTTTCGCAACCCGATCGCTCTTTTGACTTTGGAATAAATTTTTTTTTATCAGTATACTATTTCTTATACACATCCGTCTACAATTTAAAATAAAGAATAATTAGGATTCCGGAAAAAAAAAGAATCAATGGTTCACTCACAATTAACAAGAGAACCTTTTCCCCACATCAGGCACTAATCCATTTTTAACGTCTAATTAGTAATTAGATCGGGTCTTCATTCAAATTAAAATTAAGAAGATAAGCTCGTTACTTTTTATTCGTCTTACTCGAATTGGAGCCACAAAGCTCTATCCATTTATTCACTAGACCCGACTATAAAATATACTTAAATACTTTACTGAACTTAAAATTTTTATAAAAAAAACAAAATTCTTGAGTATTTTTTTTATATGATTATTTTATTTATTAAAATATTAAAATTATATTTTATAATTATATTTAACGACATGCTTTTTTTTCCATTCATTACCTTTCAGGATCAGTCGCGTTCTTATAAACTCTACCAATAGTCTGGACGAATTCCTTCCTTCATCCAAATGTGTAAAAGATCATAGTCGCACTTAAAAGCCGAGTACTCTACCGTTGAGTTAGCAACCCGGATCTATATGATGTGTAGATATGATCAAAATAAAAAAATCAATGGAATTAAACTGCACAATTGCATCAAAACATGGAACTAGCAAGAAAACAAATCTAAACAACAAAATATCAAGAAGATCCGGTTCAAAAAACAAGAGATTCAAAAGAGAATTGGAAAATTGACAAACCACCAAAATTTTAATTTTTTTTTAGTTAAAATCCATTTTGTATAAAGGTATAAAGTATAAAATAAAGAAGAGGAAATCCAGCAAAATCATCCATTTTACTAAAATGAAGGAAAATGCTAATAGGGAGCAGAGATATAGGGAGTGGAGATAAAAAGATCTATTTATCTACGAGATAATTATATCTGTTCGATACGCCATTGTCAATATGAATGAACTTTTTATAAAATTTATAAAATATAAATATAATAAAAATATTAAAAATAAAAAATAAATAAATTTAAATAAATATTTAATTAAATATTGTGTTGGATTAGCACAACATAAATGAAAAATAAAGAATTTTAAGGTAGAGATAGAAAAAAAAATATTTGGTTTCCTTAATCAAAAAATAAATTAAAGGTACAATATACAATACAAGAAGAAAGATTACCCCCCCCCTTGCTGGGGGGTTCCAATAACAAGAAAAAGTAAATAAAATAAATAAAAAATAAATAAGTAAGAATAAGTGGATAGAACAAGAAAAGAACAAACTTTGAATAAAGAATTACACAAGGATAGGTACTAGTTTTTTCTATTCATGACTTTTATTCTGATCAAAATAAACTAGAAATTCTTTCTTTAAAGAGTTCTTCCTTCCTTAAAATATTATGAACAGTTCCTGTGGGTTGAGCACCCTTTTCAAGTAAATATAGAATAGCAGGAACATTTGAATAAGTTTGATTATTTATCGGATCATAAAAACCCACTTTTCTAAAATCTCTTCCTTCTCTTCGAGATCGAACATCAATTGCAACAATTCGATAGATGGCTCATTGGGATAGATGTAGATAAAGGATGCCCCCCCTAGAAACGTATAGGAGGTTTTCTCCTCATACGGCTCAAGAAAAGATGATTCTAATTTCGATAATATTTTTATTATATTATTATATAATATATATTGATTATTTTATTCTATTTTATCTATTTATAATTTATACTATAAATAATGGAAATGGAATATTAAGAATATATAAATATATAATAGAAATAGAAAGACACATAAAGAATTAGACTATAAATTCTCTAATTTAAGTCTTTTTTTTTTCTTCTTTTCTTTACAGAAAAAATAAATCTCATTCGTACTCCTAACTCAAGTTGGCTAGTTTTGAAAGAGTTCGAAAGGAAATCCTTATAATTTCTTGAGCTGTCTCTAACCTCTTTTTTTGTCTCCTTTAAGATCTATTTTTTTACTCATTCTGATCCAATTGTTGAGACAAGTAAAAATAGTGTTTCCTTGTTCCGGAATTCGTCGTCTTTGCTTTACGATTTGTGAAATCTTTGGGTTTAGACATTACTTTGGTGATCCTTACTCCTTTTCAAAAAGGCAGCAACATACCTTTTGTTCTTTATATGGAAAAAGGAACAATCATACGAAAGATTGATTCCTTTGTGATACACTTTTGATCAAAACAGTTTTAAAATTTCGACAAATTTTACTTTTTTTTTATTTTAAACTTGTTCAAATTTTAACTTTTAACCTCTCCATTTTCCATTTATATTTATATATTCTATTGATGATTAATTTACAAAGTTGGTCTAACTTATTGATTGTCACTAACCCTAGATTATTCTCCCGATAAATGAATCAATCATTTTTTCTCGAGCTCCACCATATGCTATACCATTAGTCTTTTAATTTACCAACCCAAGACAAATGAAATTAGGTTCCTAGCAGAACAAACTATGTCGAGACAAGAGCATCTTCATTCCTATAGAAAATGGTGGATGGCAGAATCCACAGCCAATCATGTCCTTCAAGTCGCACGTTGCTTTCTACCACATCGTTTCAAACGAAGTTTTACCATAACATCCTTCTACTTTATATTTATATTTGAATTTTGAACCGTATGCAATTGATTCAATATAAAATCATGAATAGTCATTGGCCGAACCGATATATGATATATCATACTTATCTATCTTATCTATCTATGGATAGATAAGTTTTCTATGGATAGAAAACTTTTTGTCTGGAAAGGATTTCACTTAAATTAACCCCATATTTTATCATATGAAGAAAATCACATGAAAAACTAAAAAAAACCTTTGACTTTACTTTCATTCAAATGAAAAAGAAATCACCATGAATGGCTAAAGATTTTCAGCTACTTGAACTAATTATAAAAACTATAATTCTAGTAACTATATACTAAACTAAAATATTTCATTTCAATATTCAATAACAAAAAATATTAAATATTATTAAAGATTTTTTTATTTAATTAATTATTTAATTATGATATTATTTATGATTCACTATATAATGTTATGATTAATTATATTATTATTTACTTATGATTTACCATCTCCAGTTGAATATTATTTTCATTTTAAATAAGGGGATGGGTTAAGAATACAGTTTCTTTGTTTTCATTATTATGGATTATAATGAGTCTCGTGTAAGGTAAGATGAAAGACAAAAAGGAGTCTGATCTTTTCGTATCCATATCATATAAAAAAAAATAGGAAGCCTTTCTTTCACATTTGTATTTAGAATGCATGATGTGAAAATTCACATCTCATGGATATGGGACACAAAATTTATATAAAAAAACTCACTTCATATTGAAGAAGTGAATAATACGAACATACCCTGAGTGTAAATAGAATGATACACAAAAATTTTATTTTTTTTTGAATGAAAAGAAAGACATTATTCTAAGAATAATTCTTATATTTCAGAATAAGGGATTGGATCACAACATTAAACATAAAAATTTTTAATTCCTTATTTGAATTTAAATTCTATTTCAATAGAGAAGAGTCCCTCGTTTATGAGGGAAACGATCTGGGACGGAAGGATTCGAACCTCCGAGTAACGGGACCAAAACCCGTTGCCTTACCACTTGGCCACGCCCCATTTTTTCTTTTGTCTAAGAAAAACTAAGCTAAATATTTGTTATTCGTCAATAACTAACCAAAATACATTCATAGTACATGTTGTCCCTAGGATTCTACACATGTAGATATAGAATAAAAATAGAAATAGAATAAAAAAGATTCATTGATCATTACATAGAATTCAATTAAGATGTTAAGATATTGTATGAAAGTAGAATTCCTTGTATTCTAATTTAACTTGATTGTAGAATGTAAGGAATGATTTTTGATTGGGGAGAAGTCAAAGAAAAGGAAGAATTTTTTTTTTATTTTATATGCCTTTTTTCTTTTTATCTCATAAAAACAACTCAATGAAATCTGATAATTTATTATCATTTCAATTTAATTTTTAAGAACAAGAAAAAAATGTTTGTTATGTTTAATATCTTTAGTTTAATCTGTATCTGTCTTAATTCTAACCTTTATTCGAGTAGTTTTTTCTTCGCTAAATTGCCTGAGGCTTATGCCTTTTTCAATCCAATCGTAGACGTTATGCCAGTTATCCCTGTACTCTTTTTTCTCTTAGCCTTTGTTTGGCAAGCTGCCGTAAGTTTTCGATAAAAAAGAAATCTCTATTCAATTCATATTCATGATTTCTTCGATAAAAAAGATGATATTTTGATTCAAAAAAAAATAATAAATAAGATCGGATAAGTTTGACATTAGGAACCCTCGATTCAAAAAGCAAAATTCTGGTATTTTTTTTTTAGAGTGCCATATCAAAATAATTTTTAATTTATAGTGTTTATAGTGTGTGTCGTAAAATAGGTGATCTATTTCCTTTTTAAAATAAATGATCTTATTTATCTTGGAGATTGTGTAATGCTTACTCTTAAACTCTTTGTTTACACAGTAGTGATATTCTTTGTTTCTCTCTTCATCTTCGGATTCTTATCTAATGATCCGGGGCGTAATCCCGGTCGCGAGGAATAAAAAAAGAGATGAGATTCGTTTTTAGTTTTTCATAGGTAAATCTATCAATAATATGGAATAGATACTAGATAAAGATAAAAATTTAATAAAAATAAAATAATATAAAATTATTCCAAATTATAAAAATTAACAGGTGGGTCGGAGAGAGGGGGATTCGAACCCCCGGTACGAAAAATTCGTACAACGGATTAGCAATCCGACGCTTTAGTCCACTCAGCCACCTCTCCCCATTCAAAATTTTAAATTTATAATGTGATGTGACACGTGAAGCCAAGATTGATAAAAATTTCCTTCTTTTTTATTAATTTTATTTATTATAAGATTAAGTAATCTAAAATAAAAATAAAATTAATTAAAAAAAAAAGTAATGTAATCATTGTATTGTAATATGTAATATATTAAGAAATAAGAATATATACTTCACTTCTTTAATTTTAAATGAAATTAGAACAATAGATAAAAATCTTAATATCTAATAACTAAGACGAATATAGACTAATATAGAAAAAGTGTAATAAAAACACATAAAAAAAATGGATAAAGATAAAGTGTCAGATATCCACGAATTTTATCAGTAATTAAATTTTTATAATGAGTCGAAACAGATTTTTCCAAAAGAAAGAATACCTTATTTCTTTGATCTTTTATTTTGTACAATTTGTACAAACGGTTCATTTACCCGGTCTGGTTAAGTACTGGCCGGGCCAGTATTTCTTTTGTTCCAACGAATAAAACAATTTTTGTTTTTATATTAAATCAAAATTCTTATCGAAACAAGAAGTTTGATTCCCATTATTAGTTATTAGAAATAATAAATAACATATTTTATTGTTATTTTTATTTAGAATAGCATTATTAGATACTATATAATCTAATCTAATTCTAATTAATTAGTAATTAGATTTTTTTTTTCAAGGCCACGTCGGAACAAAATACGTGTCAATGCTGGAATTTTAATGATTACGATCCTATCTTTATCTTGACTGCGTCTCATTACTTTTTTGTCCAAATAGTGCTGGACAAATGGTCCATTTATATCCAATAATGAATATATAGCGGGTATAGTTTAGTGGTAAAAGTGTGATTCGTTCTATTAACAACTTCAATAGTTAAGGGGTCTTTCCATTTTTTCTTTTTCATATTCAGATCAAAAACTTTATTTCTTAAAAAGATTTAATCCTTTACACCTCAATAGGATATTTGAGGAAATAATATACATTCTCACGATTTCTATCCAAAAGTAAATCAGAATTGGAATAAAAAAATTGGATTATGGAGTCGAGAAGCATAATTTTTTTTTATTGGATCAATTCTTCCAATTGAATGAGTATGAATAAAGGGTCTATGGATAATAGTAGAAAACTTTCAATCGTAACTAAATCTTCAATTTTTGTACTGAACTGGAAACTGTAAAAGGGAGATTGAAGCCAAATAGCTATAAAACGATGGTTTTGGTTTACTAGAACCCTCTATTGTTTATTGTTTCAGCTCGGTAGAAACAAAATTCTTTTCCTTAGGATCCCACGAGTAGAAATAGGGAACGAAGTAACTAGACTATAAAGATTTGATAGAATACTCCTCTTCTAGAGGGATCATCTAGAAAGCGAGGAGCTTTAGATGCATTCGGAAAAAAGCTGACATAGATGTTATGGATCTCATTTTTT